TTTATTATTTATGCAAATTTTATTAACTATGGTTTAATAAAATTTAATGGTGAAATATTAATTATTTATAAATATATATATATGTGTGTATACATATATTTGTACACGCGTATATATATATATATAAATATATTAAATATTTAATTTATAAAAATTATATTAATTAATTAATTTTTTAATAAATTAATAAATATATATATATATTAAATTTTCATTTAATTAATATATACATTTATAATATATTTTTATTTAATTAGAATTATAATTGATTTATAATTAAATTAATTTTTATAATAATATTACTAGAAAAAAAATAAGAGAAATATTAAAAATTTATTAATGTTTATTAAATATATAATATATAAAAAAAAAAAAAAAAATCTATGTAAAAAATAAAGTGAATAGATAAATTTTTTATATTTTGTATAATTTATTATAAATTTATTTTACATGTAAATTTTAGTATAAAATTTTAATTATTTTAATAATAATTAATTTAAATATACAGTAATTAAAATTAAAAATTTAAGAAATTAAGATTTAGTAATATTTAAATTAATAACTAATTTTGTGCCAGCAGTTGCGGTTAAACAAAAGTTAAATTAAATTATTTCAGTATATAATAAATAATAATTAATTAAATTAAATATTAAATTATTAAGTGAAATTTTAATTTAATTAAAAATTATTTAAAAATTATGATTTAATAAATTTTATTTTAGACTAGGATTAGATACCCTATTATTACAAATTTAATTAAAAAATACTAAAATAGTAGATAAAATATTATTGAAACTTAAATAATATGGCGGTATTTTAGTTCATTTAGAGGAATCTGTTTAGTAATTGATAATCCACGAATAAATTTACTTAATTTTTAATTTTATATATCATTGTTAAAAAAATATTTTTTAATAAAAATAATATTTTAAAATTTAAAATAAAATTTAATTCAGATCAAGATGTAGATTATAATTGAGTTTAAAATGGATTACAATAAATTTATTTAAACGAAAAGAATTTTTGTAAAATTTAATTGAAGGTGGATTTAAATGTAATTTTAATTAATTTATTAAAATGATTAAAAATTGAAATATGTACATATTGCCCGTCACTTTCATTTTAAAATTGAAATAAGTCGTAACAAAGTAGAGGTACTGGAAAGTGTTTCTAGAATGAACAAATTAGAGCTTGTTAAGTATTTCATTTACATTGAAAAGAAATTAAATTAATTAATTAATTTGAGGGGGAAAATTAATAAAATATAAATAATAAAAAAATTTTTAATATTGGGGGGTATTAAAGTATTTTTTTAAAAAAAATAATTTATTTTATAGTATATTAGTATTGAAAAAGAAATTTGAAATAAATGAAAATAAAATAATAAAAAAGTAATTTTTATTTAATGTATCTTGTGTATCAGAGTTTATTAAAAAATATTTTTTTTAAAAAAAAATCTTGAATTTAAAAGAGTTAATTAATTATAGAAGTTAATGTAGAAAAATTATTTTAAATAATTAATTTGAAATGAAATGTTAATCGTTTTTAAATATATCTAGTTATTTTAGAAAAAAATTTAATTTTAAATTTAAAAAATTTTATTTTTAATTTATAAATTAAAAATAAAATATTTAAAATTAAATATATTGAGGGATAAGCTTTAATATAAATATTTATAATAAATTAAATTTTAAATAAAAATTTTAAAATTTATATTGTTTAAAAATTATAATTTATTATGAAAAATTTTATTTTTAATAAAATTTAATTAAAAAATTTAATTTTTTATAAAATAATAATAAAAATAATAAAAAAATAGAAATAATGATAAAATTAGTATATTATTAAAAAATATAATTTAATTAATTAAAATTAATTTAAAGGAATTCGGCAAAATTTTATATTCACTTGTTTATCAAAAACATGTCTTTTAGATAATAATTTAAAGTCTAATCTGCCCACTGATAAATATATTAAAGGGCTGCAGTATATTGACTGTACAAAGGTAGCATAATCAATAGTCTTTTAATTGAAGACTTGTATGAAAGATTTGATGAAATATAAACTGTCTCTATTTTAATAATAAAATTTAATTTTTTAGTTAAAAAGCTGAAATAAATTTAAAAGACGAGAAGACCCTATAGAGTTTTATATTAAAATTATTTATTATTATAATATATATATATATAAATTAAAAATAAAATTAATATTTTGTTGGGGTGACAAAAAAATTAATATAACTTTTTTTAAATTAAAATATAAATAAGTGAATAATTGATCCATTTTTTATGATTAAAAGAAAAAATTACCTTAGGGATAACAGCGTAATATTTTTTTTTAGTACAAATAAAAAAAAAAGTTTGCGACCTCGATGTTGGATTAAGATAAAATTTAAATGCAAAAGTTTAAAATTTTGATCTGTTCGATCATTAAAATCTTACATGATCTGAGTTCAAACCGGTGTAAGCCAGGTTGGTTTCTATCTTTAAAATAAAAAAATATTTTAGTACGAAAGGATCAAATATTTTTAATAATTAAAATTTAATGAATATTAATAATTAATAATTATATTATTTTGACAGAAAAATGTGATGATTTTAGAAGTCATAAATATATAATTATATTATATAAATAGTATATGATAATACAAGATTTATATAATATTTATATTGGGGTTTTAATTTTATTAATTGGGGTTTTAATTGGTGTTGCTTTTTTAACATTATTAGAGCGGAAAGTTTTAGGTTACATTCAAATTCGTAAAGGTCCTAATAAAATAGGTATATTAGGGATTTTACAACCTTTTTGTGATGCTATTAAGTTATTTTCTAAGGAGCAAGCTTATTTAAATTATTCAAATTATTTTTCTTTTTATTTTTCTCCTATTGTAAGATTTATATTGTCTTTAATTATTTGAATAATTATTCCTTATGGATTTAATATAATTATTTTTAATTTAGGATTACTATTTTTTTTATGTTGTACAAGAATTGGGGTTTATACTTTATTAATTGCTGGGTGATCTTCAAATAGAAATTATTCTTTATTAGGGGGATTACGGGCAGTAGCTCAAACAATTTCTTATGAAGTAAGATTATCTTTAATTTTAATATCAAATATTATTTTAATTATGAATTTTAATATAATTAAATTTAGAGAATATCAATATTTAATTTGATTAATAATTATAATATTACCTTTAAGAATATGTTTTTTATCTTCATTAATGGCAGAAACAAATCGTACGCCATTTGATTTTGCTGAGGGGGAAAGAGAATTAGTTTCAGGGTTTAATGTTGAATATAGAAGAGGTGGTTTTGCTTTAATTTTTTTAGCTGAATATTCTAGTATTTTATTTATGAGATTATTATTTGTTATTATTTATATAGGAGGTTATGATTTAAATTTGATATTTTATTTAAAATTAGTATTTTTATCTTTTTTTTTTATTTGAATTCGGGGGACATTACCTCGTTATCGATATGATAAATTAATATATTTATGTTGAAAAAGATATTTACCTTTATCTTTAAATTATTTATTATTTTTTATAGGGTTAAAAATGATTTTAATATATAAATTAAATTTAGTATAAATTAATAGAATAATTATTCTTTCTTAAGTTTTCAAAACAAATGCTTATACAAGCTCATTAATTAAAAATTAAAAATTAATTTATCTCAAAATTTATTTAAAATTGGGTTAATAATAAAATAAGAAAAATAAATTAATGTTAGAATTTGACCGGTAATAATATAAGGATCTTCAACAGATCGGGTACCAATTCAGGTTAATAAAATAATTGTTGTAATTAAAATTCAAAATAAAATTTGGTTTAAAGGATAAAATTGTATACCCTGAATTTTTTTATTAAATGTAAAAGGTAAAATAATTAAAATTAGAATAGATATAATTAAAGCAATTACACCTCCTAGTTTATTTGGGATAGATCGTAAAATAGCATAAGCAAATAAAAAATATCATTCTGGTTGAATATGAATTGGGGTAATCAATGGATTGGCGGGAATAAAATTATCAGGGTCTCCTAATAAATATGGGTTAATAATAGAAAGTAAAGTTAAAAATGAAATTAAAATAATAAATCCAATTAAATCTTTAAATATAAAAAATGGATGAAAAGGAATTTTATCTAAGTTTCTATTAATTCCTAAAGGATTATTAGATCCTGTTTGATGGAGAAATAATAAGTGAATTATAGTTAATATAATAATAATAAAGGGGAATAAAAAGTGAAAAGTATAAAAACGAGTTAAAGTTGCATTATCAACTGCAAATCCCCCTCAAATTCAATTAACTATAATAGTTCCTAAATAAGGAATTGCAGATAAAAGATTAGTAATTACTGTAGCTCCTCAAAAAGATATTTGTCCTCATGGTAGAATATAACCTATAAAAGCTGTAGCTATTAATAAAAATAAAATAATAATACCAATTATTCAAGTAAGTTTTAAATTAAATGATTCATAATAAATTCCTCGTCCAATATGAAAATAAATACAAATAAAAAAAAAAGATGCTCCATTAGCATGTAAAGTTCGAATTAATCAGCCATAATTAACGTTTTGACAAATATAATTAATTCTAAAGAAAGCTAAGTTAATATTAGCTGTATAATATATTGTTAAAAATAATCCTGTTAAGATTTGAATTATTAAACATAGGGCTAATAATGAACCAAAGTTTCATCATGATGAAATATTAGATGGTGTTGGTAAATCAATTAATGATCCATTAATAATTTTAATAATTGGGTGAGTTTTACGAATAGGTTTGTATAAATTTATCATTAGTTATTATATGATCGTAATGGACCAAAAAAAATATTTGTAATTTTTACAATTGCAATTAAAGTAATAAATAAATAAATAATTAATATTATTATTATAAAATAATTTTGTTTATTATATAGTTTAGATAAATTAAAATTATATTCATTATTAAAAAATAAATTTAAATTATAAAAATTAATTATTTCATCGTTAAAGGAAAAATTTATTCAAATTAAATTATTTTTAAATAAAATTCTAAAAATTATAATAATTAAAATATAAATTAAAAAAAATTTATTAGTTAAATTAATTTTAAATAGTTCATTTGAAGCTACTCTTGAAACATAAATAAATAAAACTAATAATCCTCCTAAGAAAATTAGGAAAAGAATATAAGAAAATCAATAAGTATTAATTAATATTCCTGAAATTAGGCAAGTAAAAAGAGTTTGAATTAAAATTAATAATCCTATTGCAAGAGGATGATTAATAAAATATAATAAAATTGAAATAAAAATTAATAAAAAAGAAAAAAATATTTTTAAAATATCAAAGAATAGTTTATAAAAATAATAATTTTGGAGATTATAGATAAAGAAAATCTTTTTCTTTGAAGTTTTTAAAGAAAATTCTTATTTTTGATTTACAAGACCAAAGTTTTTAATTAAACTATAAAAACTTAAACAAATGTTAAATATAAGATTAATTATTATTATTATATTTATATTTGGAAATATAATTTTTGTATCTAAACATAAACATTTATTAATTGTATTAATAAGTTTAGAATTTATAGTATTAAGAATTTTTTTTTTAATATTATTGTATTTAATAATAATTAATTATAATTTATATATAATAATAGTATTTTTAGTTTTTTCTGTTTGTGAGGGAGCATTAGGACTATCAATTTTAGTATCTATAATTCGAACTCATGGAAATGATTATTTTCAAAGTTTTAATTTAATTTAATGATAAAGTTTTTATTAATAATAATTTTTATAATTCCTTTATGTTTTAAAAAGAATATATTTTGGTTGGTTCAAATATTATTAATATTTATAATACTGATATTTATAAATTCTACTATTAGAATTATAAATTTTTGTAGTTTAAGATATATATTAGGGTATGATATGATTTCTTATGGTTTAATTTTATTAAGAATTTGAATTAGAAGATTAATGGTAATATCAAGAGAAAGATTATATAAAAATAATTTTTATTCAGGTTTATTTTTGTGTAATATTATTTTTTTAATATTAATATTATATTTAACTTTTAGAGTAATAAATTTGTTTTTATTTTATTTATTTTTTGAAAGAAGATTAATTCCAACTTTAATATTAATTATTGGTTGAGGTTATCAACCTGAACGAATTCAAGCGGGCATATACCTATTATTTTATACTTTATTTGCTTCTTTACCTTTATTATTAGGGATTTTTTATATTTTTAAAAATATAAATTATATAATAATTTATTTTTTAAAATTTTATGATTATAATTTATTAATTTTATATTTAAGTTTAATTATTGCTTTTTTAGTAAAAATGCCAATATATTTTGTTCATTTATGACTTCCTAAAGCTCATGTAGAAGCTCCAATTTCTGGATCTATAATTTTAGCGGCGGTTATATTAAAATTAGGTGGGTATGGTCTTTTACGAATTATAATTATTTTACAAAAAATTAATTTGAGGATAAGATTTATTTGAATAATAATTAGTTTAATTGGGGGTTTTTATATTAGATTAAAATGTTTTTGTCAAATTGATATAAAATCTTTAATTGCTTATTCATCTGTAGCTCATATAAGAATTGTAATTGGGGGAGTTATAACAATAAATTATTGAGGTTATATAGGGTCTTATATTTTAATAATTGGTCATGGCTTATGTTCTTCTGGGATATTTTGTTTGTCTAATATAAATTATGAGCGGTTAAATAGTCGAAGATTATTTATTAATAGGGGGATAATAAATTTTATACCTTCTATAAGTTTGTGATGGTTTTTATTAATATCTTCAAATATAGCTGCTCCCCCCTCTTTAAATTTAATAGGTGAAATTAGATTAATTAATAGTTTAATAAGATGATCTTGATTAAGAATAATTATATTAATATTTATTTCTTTTTTTAGAGCTGGCTATAGATTATATTTATATTCTTATACTCAACATGGAATATATAATATAGGAGTTTATAGATTTTATGTTGGTACTTCTCGAGAATATTTAGTATTATTATTACATTGATTACCTTTAAATATTTTAATTATAAAAATTGATTATAGAATAATTTGATTTTATTTAAATAATTTAAAATTAAAATATTGATTTGTGGAGTCAAATATATGAAAAATTCATTTTAAATTATTAATAAATTTTCTATTTGCTTTATTAGATTTTTTTTTTTATTTTTTTTTATATTATTAAATTTTTTTATGATAATTTATTTTATTATGAATAATTTATTTCTTTTTTTAGAATGAGAAATTATTTCTTTTAATTCAGTTAATGTTGTTTTTTCTATTTTATTAGATTGAATATCTTTATTATTTATAATATTTGTATTTTTAATTTCTTCTTCAGTTATTTTTTATAGAAAAAGATATATAAGATCTGAATTGAATTTGAATCGATTTATTATTTTAGTTTTATTATTTGTATTTTCTATAATTTTATTAATTATTAGTCCTAATATAATTAGAATTTTTTTAGGGTGAGATGGGTTAGGTTTAATTTCTTATTGCTTAGTAATTTATTATCAAAATATTAAATCTTATAATGCTGGTATATTAACTGTTTTATCAAATCGGGTAGGTGATGTAATGATTTTAATATTAGTTTCTTGAATATTAAATTATGGGAGTTGAAATTATATTTTTTATTTAAATTTTATAGGAAATGATTTTTCTATAAAAATTATTAGATTATTGGTAATTATTGCAGCAATAACAAAAAGAGCTCAAATTCCTTTTAGTTCGTGATTACCTGCGGCAATAGCTGCTCCAACTCCTGTTTCTGCTTTAGTTCATTCTTCTACTTTAGTAACTGCTGGGGTTTATTTATTGATTCGGTTTAATAGTTTATTATTAGAAATATTTTTTTTAAAATTCTTATTATTATTTTCTGGTTTAACTATAATAATAGCTGGTATTTGTGCAAATTATGAATTTGATTTAAAAAAAATTATTGCTTTATCAACATTAAGACAATTGGGTTTAATAATAAGAATTTTAAGAATGGGATTTTATGATTTGGCTTTTTTTCATTTATTAACTCATGCTATGTTTAAAGCTTTGTTATTTATGTGTGCTGGGGTAATTATTCATATAATAAATAATAATCAAGATATTCGTATAATAGGGGGAATTAGATTTTATATTCCTTTAACTTCTTTATGTATAAATATTTCTAATTTGGCTTTATGTGGTATTCCATTTTTGGCTGGATTTTATTCTAAAGATATAATTTTAGAGATAGTAAGAATAAGTAATTTAAATTTATTAATTTTTTATTTATATTATTTTTCTACAGGTTTAACAATATTTTATACTATTCGTTTATTAATATATTTAATAGTTAATGATTATAATTTATTATCTACTTATAATTTATATGATGAAGATTATACTATATTAAAAAGTATATTTATTTTATTATTTATAAGATTAATTTCAGGTAGATTTTTAAGTTGATTAATTTTTTATTATCCTTATATAATTTATTTACCTATTTCTTTAAAAATAATAGTAATTTATGTTAGTTTTTTGGGGGGTTTAATGGGTTGATTAATTAGTAATATAAATATTTATTCTTTAAATAAATATTTAATATTTTATGATTTAAGAAGATTTTTAACATTAATGTGATTTTTACCTAATTTATCAACTTATGGTTTAAATTATTATTTTTTAAAATTTGGTCAAATTTTAAATAAAAATATTGATATGGGGTGGAGAGAGTTATATAGAGGACAAGGAATATATAAAATTATTAAATTTTATTCTTTAGTTAATATAATTTATCAAATAAATAATTTTAAAATTTATTTATTTAGATTTGTTTTATTAATAATAATTTTTATTATTTTAATTATAATTTATTTAAATAGCTTAATAAGAGTATAATATTGAAGATATTATGGTGATTATTTATAATCTTTAAATAAATAAATATATATATATATATATATTTATAAAAAAAATTTTTTTATTTTTACAATGAAAATGTAATGTTTTATTTAAACTACATAAATTATATTAATATATATATATATATATATATATATATATAAAGAAATATTAATGATTTTATTCACTAAAAATTAAGTTAGCAGCTTAATTGTTTTATATTTCTTAATTGGAATAATAAATTCAATTCTATCATTAACAGTGACATACCTCTTTTTGGTTTCAATTAAATATTTGTAAATAAGGAGTTTATAAACTCTATCTTTTAAGTCGAAATTAAATGCAAATTGCTTCTTATTTAAGATAAATTGAAATTCAATATTATTTGAATGCAAATCAAATGTTTTAATTAAACTATAATCCTTTAATTTGTTCAATTTAATATATTTTGATTTCATTCATGATAAATTCCTACTAATAAAATAATAATAAAAAAAAAATTGATTTTAAATCAAGTGATAAAATTAACTTTAAAAAAAGTAGGAATCATAGGAAAAATTAAAGCAATTTCTACATCAAAAATTAAAAAAATTACTGTAATTAAGAAGAAATGTAATGAGAATGGAATACGAGATAATGATTTAGGATCAAATCCGCATTCAAAAGGTGAACATTTTTCTCGGTCAAGAAAAGATTTTTTTGAAATAATAAATGAAATTATTATGAAAATATTAGAAATAATAATTGTAATGATGGATATTATTATTATTAAAATAATTATTTATATTAAGAAAAAATTAAACTTTTTGATTGGAAGTCAAATATACTAAATATATTATATAAATAGTTAATTTCCCCATCAATAAATTGAAATATAAAGAAAAAGTCATACTACATCAACAAAATGTCAATATCATGCGGCTGCTTCAAATCCAAAGTGATGATTATTAGAAAAATGATTATTTAAATGTCGAATAAAACAAGTTAATAAAAAAATAGTACCAATAATTACATGAAGTCCATGAAATCCTGTAGCTATAAAAAATGTTGATCCATAAATTCTATCAGCGATTGAAAAAGGAGCTTCAATATATTCATAAGCTTGAAGAATTGTAAAGTAAATACCTAATAAAATAGTGATTAATAAACTTTGATAAGTTTGAGTGAAATTATTTTCTATCAAAGCATGATGAGCTCATGTAACTGTAATTCCTGAAGTAATTAGAATAATAGTATTAAGTAGAGGAATTTGAAATGGGTTAAATGGTATAATTCCTATAGGGGGTCATATAGATCCAATTTCAATATTAGGGGAAAGACTTCTATGAAAAAATGCTCAAAAGAATGAAATAAAAAATAAAATTTCTGAGATAATAAATAAAATTATTCCTCATCGAAGACCTTTTGTAACTAAAATTGTATGTTTACCTTGAAATGTACCTTCTCGACAAATATCTCGTCATCATTGATATATAGTTAATAAAATAATAATATATCTTAAAATAATTAAATTTAAATTAAAATTATGAAACCATTTTACTAATCCAGTAACTAAAGTTATTACTCCAATAGCTCCAGTTATAGGTCAAGGACTGTAATCTACCAAATGATATGGGTGATTGTAATTGTGTGTCATTTATTAATTAACTTCATTAGAATAAAGAGTACTTAAAATAGTAATAACATAAGATTGAATAATTGCGACAGCAGATTCTAATGTTAGTAAAAGAATTTGAATGATAATTAAAATAAATAATAAATAATTAGGTATATTTGTTCCTGTATTACTTAATAAAGTTAATAGTAAATGACCAGCAATTATGTTAGCTGTAAGACGAACAGCTAAAGTTCCAGGACGAATAATATTTCTAATTGTTTCAATTAATACTATAAAAGGTATTAAAATAGTTGGAGTTCCTTGAGGAATTATATGAATAAATATATGTTGAGTATTGTTAATTCATCCATAAATTATAAATCTTAATCATAAAGTTAAAGTTAAAGATAGGGAGATATTTAAGTGACTAGTTCTAGTAAAAATATAGGGAAATAATCCTAAAAAATTATTAAATAAAATGAAAAAGAATAATGAAATAAAAATAAAAGTTGATCCATTATATCTATTAGGTCCTAAAAGAGTTTTAAATTCTTCATGTAATTTAAAAGAAATAAAATTTCATAAAATAAAATGACGATTAGGAATTAATCAAAAAGAATAAGGAATAAATATTAAGCCAATAAAAGTTCTTGTTCAGTTAATTGATAAATTAAAAATATTAGTTGAAGGATCAAAAATTGAAAATAAATTGTTTATCATTTTCAAGAAAAATTTGGCTTTAATAATTTTTTTTGGTTATTATAATTAATATTTTTATAAATAAAAATGAAATAATTTATAATATTAAAAATAATAAAAATTCTAATAAAAAAAATTAATGAAAAAATTCAATTAATAGGTATTATTTGAGGAATAAAAGAATATTACTAAAGTAATAATTTAAATTTGACATATTTATGTTATAAATTAACTAATTCTTTCATTAGAAGTAATTGCTAATTTACTATAAAGTGGTTTAAGAGACCAATACTTGCTTTCAGTCATCTAATGATGAATAATTATTAATTCAATTAATAAAATTTTTAATTGAAATTCTTTCAATTACAATAGGTATAAAACTATGATTTGCTCCGCAAATTTCAGAGCATTGCCCATAAAAAATTCCAGGACGATTAATAAAAAATCTTGTTTGATTTAATCGTCCTGGATTGGCATCTACTTTTACTCTTAAAGCTGGAATAGTTCATGAGTGAATAACATCAGTAGCTGTAATTAAAATACGAATTTGATTGTTTATAGGTAAAATAATACGATTATCTACATCTAATAAACGAAAATTATTCAAACTATTATTTGATTGAATTATATAGGAATCAAATTCAACATTATTAAAATCTGAATATTCATAACTTCAATATCATTGATGACCAATTGATTTTAAAGTAATTAAAGGGTTATTAAGTTCATCTAATAAATATAAAAGTCGTAAAGAAGGTAAAGCAATAAAAATAAGAGTAATTGCTGGTAAAATAGTTCAAATTAATTCAATTATTTGTTCTTCTAATAAAAATCGATTAATATATTTATTAAAAAATAAATTAATTATTAAATATAATACTAAAATTGTAATTATAATTAAAATAATTAAAGTATGATCATGAAAAAAAATGATTTGTTCTATAAGGGGGGAAGCTCTATTTTGATAATTAAAATTAGATCATGTTGCCATATTCTAAAAAAAGGATAATCCTTTATAAATGGGGTTTAAATCCATTACATATAATCTGCCATATTAGAAATTGCTTAAAATAGGTAATTCATTATATGAGTGTTCAGCCGGAGGCAAGTTTTGATATCATTCAATAGATGACGATATATTTAATGAAAAAATGATTAAATGTTGATTAATTATAGATTCTCAAATAATAATTATTATTATAATTATTGAAAATAAGGAGATATAAGAACCAAAGGAAGAAATAATATTTCATGAAATAAAACTATCAGGATAATCTGAATAACGACGAGGCATTCCTGCTAATCCTAAAAAATGTTGTGGGAAAAAAGTTAAATTAACCCCAATAAATATTGAAATAAATTGAATTTTTAATAAATAAGGATTTATAGTTAATCCTGTAAATAAAGGGTATCAATGAATAAATCCCCCAAAAATAGCAAATACAGCTCCTATAGATAAAACATAATGGAAATGAGCTACAACATAATAAGTGTCATGAAGAGTAATATCAATTGAGGAATTAGCTAAAACAACTCCTGTTAAACCTCCTACTGTAAATAAAAAAATAAATCCTAATCTTCATAATATTGAGGGACTATAATTAATTTGAGTTCCGTGAAGAGTAGCTAATCAACTAAAAATTTTAATTCCTGTTGGGACAGCAATAATTATAGTAGCTGATGTAAAATAAGCTCGTGTATCAATATCTATTCCTACTGTGAATATATGGTGAGCTCAAACAATAAATCCAAGAAGTCCAATTGCTATTATAGCATAAATTATTCCTAAATAACCAAAAGTTTCTTTTTTACCTCTTTCTTGAGAAATTATATGTGAAATTATACCAAATCCTGGTAAAATTAGAATATAAACTTCTGGGTGTCCAAAAAATCAAAATAAATGTTGATATAAAATTGGGTCTCCTCCTCCAGCAGGATCAAAAAATGAAGTATTTAAATTACGATCAGTTAAAAGTATAGTAATAGCTCCGGCTAATACAGGTAAAGATAATAATAAAAGAAGAGCTGTGATACCTACAGATCAGATGAATAGTGGTATTTGATCAAAAGATATGTTATTAATTCGTATATTAATAATAGTTGTAATAAAATTAATTGCTCCTAAAATTGATGAAATACCAGCTAAATGCAAGGAAAAAATAGCTAAATCAACAGAAGATCCTCTATGAGCAATATTAGATGAAAGTGGGGGGTAAACTGTTCATCCTGTTCCTGCTCCATTTTCAACAATTCTACTTGAAATTAATAAAATTAAAGATGGAGGTAAAAGTCAAAATCTTATATTATTTATTCGGGGGAAAGCTATATCAGGAGCTCCTAATATAAGAGGAATTAATCAATTTCCAAATCCTCCAATTATAATGGGTATTACTATAAAAAAAATTATAATAAAAGCATGTGCAGTTACAATAGTATTATAAATTTGATCATCACCAATTAATGATCCTGGATTTCCTAATTCAGTTCGAATTAATAAACTTAAAGAAGTACCTACTATTCCTGCTCAGATTCCAAAAATAAAATATAAAGTTCCAATATTTTTATGATTTGTAGAGAAAAGTCATTTTCGCAAAATAAAATGGCTGAGCTATAAGCGATAAATTGTAAATTTATTAACGAGAAGTAATCTCTTTTATTATAAAGTCTTATATTCAAATAATGATATAAAATTGCAAATTTTAAGGTGTAAATAATACTAAGGCTTAAAGAAACTTCTTTATAAATAATTTTGAAGATTATTAGTTTATAATTAACTTAAAACCTTAGAAAAAAAAAGTTCTAATAATTAAACCTAATAAAGAAATAAAATTAAAAAAATAAATTAAAGTTAGAGAGTTATTTTTAATAAAAATTTTAAATCATTTTAATTTAAAAGAAAAAAATATTAAAGAAGAATAAATAATACGAATATAAACAAATATTAAAATTAAACTTGATATAATAAATATAAAAGAAATAATAAAAAAGTTATTATTCAATAAATAATTAATAATAAGTCATTTAGGGAAAAATCCTAAAAAGGGGGGTAATCCCCCTAAAGAGAGAAAATTAATTATAATTGAAATTTTAATTAAAAAATTTATATTAAAAAAAAATAATTGTCTAATAAAAAAAATATTAATAATATAAAATAAAAAACATATAATAAATATAAAAATTGAATAAAAAATAAAATAAATTATTCAAAGGGTTTCACTAATAATAATAGAAGAAATTATTCAACCTAAATTATTAATTGAAGAAAAAGCTATTAATTTACGTAAAGAAGTTTGATTAAATCTACCAATAACTCCAATTAAAACATTAAAAATTATAATAAAATATAAAAAGTTTAAATTAAAATAATAAGACAATAAAATTATAGGGGTAATTTTTTGTCATGTTATTAAAATAAAACAATTAAATCATGAAAGACCTTCTATAATATTGGGGAATCAAAAATGGAAGGGGGTTGAACCTATTTTTATTAATAAGGAAGAATTAATAATAATAGTAAAAAAATTATTAAAAAAAAAATTTTTTATTAAGAATAATCTTAATAAAATTGAGAATAAGAAATTAATTGAAGCAATTGATTGAATAAGAAAATATTTTAATGAAGCTTCTGAATTTAATAAATTATAGGGGGTAGTAATAAGGGGGATAAATCTTAATAAATTAATTTCCAATCCAATTCAACATCCTAATCATGAATTTGAAGAAATAGAAATTAATGTTCTAAAAAATAAAATAAATAAAAAAAATATTTTATTAGAATTAGATAATAAAAGAATAAAAAATAAGAATTAAATTATTCTAAGGTGAAATTTAATTCATATTATAAAATTATATTTTAGTGTAAGATGCACAATAATTTTTGAAGTTATTAGATATAGTTTAATTCTATAAAATATAATAAAGGTAATAAAATTACATAATTTATCCTATCAAGATAATCCTTTAATCAGGCACTTTATTATATTTAAAAAAAAGGGATTTCCTTTATATTTGAGGTATGAACCCAAAAGCTTTTTTAGCTTATTTTTAA